CACTCGAGATCAAGATATTGGGATTGGGCTTGTCAATCGATTCATAACCTCTCGAGTACAACCAATATATATTAGAACTCCCTTTACGTGCAGGAGTACATCTTGGATCTGTCAATTATGTTATGGCCGGAGTCCCACTCATGGCGACCTGGCCGAATTGGGAGAAGCTGTAGGTATTATTGCGGGACAATCAATTGGAGAACCCGGGACTCAACTAACATTAAGAACTTTTCATACCGGCGGAGTATTCACGGGCGGTACTGCCAAACATGTACGAGCTCCTTCTAATGGAAAAATAAAATTCAATGAGGATTTGGTTCATCCCACACGTACTCTTCATGGGCATCCTGCTTTTTTATGTTCCATGGATTTGTATGTAATTGTTGAGAGTCGGGATATTATGCATAATGTGAATATTCCACCAAAGAGTTTTATTTTAGTCCAAAATGATCAATATGTAGAATCAGAACAAGTGATTGCTGAGATTCGTGCCGAAACATCCACTTTTCATTTTACAGAGAGGGTACAAAAACATATTTATTCTGAATCAGAGGGAGAAATGCACTGGAGTACCGATGTCTACCATGCACCCGAATATACATATGGTAACGTTCATCTATTACCAAAAACAAGTCATTTATGGATATTAGCAGGAGGTCCGCGCAGATCTAGTATAGTTTCTTTTTCGCTCCACAAGGATCAAGATCAAATAAATGTTCATTCTTTTTCTGTCGAAGACAGATATACCTCTGAATTTCCAATGACTAATGATCGAGTAAGACATAAATTGTTGGATACTTCTAGTAAAAAAGATGGGGAAATTCTTGACTATTCAATATATGATCAAATTAGATCCAATGGTCATTGGAATTTCATATATCCTTCTATTCTCCAAGAGAATTCTTATTTCTTGGCGAAAAGGCGAAGAAATAGATTCATCATCCCATTACAATATGATCAAGAACGAGAAAAAGAACTAATACCCTGTTTTGGTATTTCGATTGAAATACCCATAAATGGTGTTTTATGTAAAAATAGTATTTTTGCTTTTTTTGATGATCCACGATACATAAGAAGCAGTTCCGGAATTACTAAATATGGTACCGCAGAGGTAGATTCAATCATAAAAAAAGAGGATTTGATTGAGTATCAAGGAGCAAAAGAATTTAGTCCGAAATACCAAATGAAAGTAGATCGGGTTTTTTTAATTCCCGAAGAAGTACATATTTTACCCGGATCCTCGTCCATAATGGTCCGGAACAGTAGTATCATTAGAATAGATACACGACTTGCTTTAAATACAAGAAGCCGAATAGGTGGATTAGTCCGAGTGGAGAGAAAAAAAAAAAGTATTGAACTAAAAATCTTTTCTGGAGATATTCATTTTCCTGGAGAGACGGATAAGATATCCAGGCACAGTGGTATTTTGATACCACCAGGAACGGGAAAAAAAAATTCTAAGGAATCAAAAAAATTGAAAAATTGGATCTATGTCCAACGGATCACACCTAAAAAAAAAAAGTATTTTGTTTTGGTTCGGCCCGTAGTTACATATGAAATAGCTGATGGGATAAATTTAGCAACACTTTTCCCTCAGGATCTCTTGCAGGAAAAGGATAATGTCCAACTTAGAGTTGTCAATTATATCCTTTATGGATATGGCAAGTCAATTCGAGGAATTTATCGCACAAGTATTCAATTAGTTCGGACTTGCTTAGTATTGAATTGGAACCAAAAACAAAACGGTTCCATAAAAGAGGTTCATGCTTCCCTTGTTGAGGTAAGGGCGACTGATCTAATTCGCGATTTCATAAGAATGGAGTTAGTCAAGTCCACTATTTCGTATAGTGGAAAAAGGTATGATACGGTGGGTTCGGGATTGATTTCCGATAAGGGATTAGATCGCACCAATCTCAACCCCTTCCATTCCAAGTCGAAGATTCAACCAATTTCCAAATATCAAGGAACTATTGGTATTGGTACATTGTTGAGTCGAAATAAGGAATCCCGATCTTTGATAATTTTGTCATCATCCAATTGTTTTCGAATTGGTCCATTCAATGGTTCGAAATATAACAATGTGACAAAAGAATTGGATCCCATAATTCCAATTAGACATTTCTTGGGTCCCTTAGGTACTATTGTACCTAAAATAGCAAATTTTTATTCATCTTATCATTTATTAACCCATAATCAGATCTTGTTAAAGAAATATTTTCTACTCGACAGTTTTAAACAGACTTTCCAAGTACTTCAAATATTTAAATACTCTTTAATGGATGAAAGTAGGAGGATTTATAATCCCGATCCATGCAGTAACATCATTTTTAATCCATTTCATTTGAATTGGTGTTTTCTCCATCACAATTCTTGTGAGGAGACATCCACAATAATTAGTCTTGGACAATTTATTTGTGAAAATGTATGTCTATTCAAATACGGACCACACATAAAAAAATCCGGGCAAATTTTAATTGTTAATGTTGACTCCTTAGTTATAAGATCTGCTAAGCCCTATTTGGCTATTCCGGAAGCAACTGTTCATGGCCATTATGGAAAAATCCTTTATGAAGGAGAGACATTAGTTACATTTATATATGAAAAATCGAGATCTGGTGACATAACGCAAGGTCTTCCAAAAGTAGAACAAGTATTAGAAGTGCGTTCGATTGATTCAATATCGATAAACCTCGAAAATAGAGTTGAAAGCTGGAACGAACGTATACCGATAATTCTTGGAATTCCCTGGGGGTTCTTGATTGGAGCTGAGCTAACCATAGCCCAAAGTCATATCTCTTTGGTTAATAAGATTCAAAAGGTTTATCGATCTCAGGGGGTACAGATCCATAATAGACATATAGAAATTATTGTACGTCAAATAACATCAAAAGTGTTGGTTTCAGAAGATGGAATGTCTAATGTTTTTTCACCTGGAGAATTAATAGGATTCTTGCGAGCGGAGCGAGCAGGGCGTGCTTTGGACGAAGCGATCGGTTATCAGGCAATCTTATTGGGAATAACGAGAACATCTCTGAATACTAAAAGTTTCATATCCGAAGCAAGTTTTCAAGAAACCGCTCGAGTTTTAGCAAAAGCTGCTTTACGAGGTCGTATTGATTGGTTGAAAGGCCTGAAAGAAAACGTTGTTCTAGGGGGAATTATTCCTGTCGGTACCGGATTCAAAAAATTACTGCACCATTCAAGGCAAGACAAAAACATTTATTTGGAAATCAAAAGGAAGAATCTATTTGAGTCGGAAATGAGAGATCTTTTATTACACCATAGAGAATTATTTTGTTCTTGCGCCCCAAACAATTTCCATGAGACATAAGAACAATCATTTACACGATTTAATGATTCCTAAGACTAAGAAGAGATTCATTCTTTTTACTTTAACTATCCGGAACTGTCTTTCCAATTATTGATTTTATAATAAATAAAATAAGTAATTAAAAGAAAAGAAATGAAAAGAAATTAATGGTTTGGACCGTGTATCAACGGTAAATCCGCGGTAGAAGGTTCCGTCGGAACAATTTTATATTTCAAGGTACCTTTTTTCCTAAAAAAAAAGAGGAAGTGTGGGGAAAAATGACAAGAAGATATTGGAACATCAATTTGGAAGAGATGATGGAAGCAGGAGTTCATTTTGGTCATGGTACTAGGAAATGGAATCCTAGAATGGCCCCTTACATTTCTGCTAAGCGTAAAGGTATTCATATTACAAATCTTACGATAACTGCGCGTTTTTTATCCGAAGCCTGCGATTTATTTTTTGATGCAGCAAGCCAGGGAAAAAACTTTTTAATCGTCGGTACCAAAAATAAAGCAGCGGATTCAGTAGCATCAGCTGCAATAGGGGCTCGGTGTCATTATGTTAATAAAAAATGGCTCGGTGGTATGTTAACGAATTGGTACACTACGGAAACGAGACTTCATAAGTTCAGGGACTTAATAGCAGAACAAAAGATGGGGCAATTCAACCGTCTCCCCAAAAGAGATGCAGCAATGTTAAAGAGAAAATTATCTACTTTGCAAACATATCTGGGTGGGATCAAATATATGACAGGGTTACCTGATATTGTAATCATCCTTGATCAGCAAGAAGAATACACGGCTCTTCAAGAATGTGTCATTTTGGGGATTCCGACGATTTGTTTAATCGATACAAATTGTGACCCGGATATCGCAGATATTTCGATTCCAGCCAACGATGACTCTATAGCTTCAATCCGATTTATTCTTAACAAATTAGTATTCGCAATTTGCGAGGGTCGTTCTAGCTATATAAGAAATCGTTGATTATGATTAATAATAAGATTCATTAATTATTTTTGAACTCGATAGATTTATTGGATCGGTTACTATTCTTGAATTTTGAAAAGAGAGAAATATAAAAAAAATACTGGGGAGGTTATGTCATGTGATTTCTCGGTATCCTAAATATAGCATTAATAATGAAAGTAGTTGAGTTGATAAAGAGATGGTTGAATCAAAATAATTTATTTTTGAAGTTCGATTTCTGTCAGAGGACAATATGAATGTTATACCATGTTCCGTTAAAACACTCAAGGGGTTATACGATATATCGGGTGTAGAAGTAGGCCAACATTTATATTGGCAAATAGGAGGTTTACAAATCCATGCCCAAGTACTTATCACTTCTTGGGTCGTAATTGCTATCTTATTAGGTTCAGTCATCATAGCTGTTCGGAATCCACAAACCATTCCGACCGACGGTCAGAATTTCTTCGAATATCTCCTTGAATTTATTCGAGACTTGAGCAAAACTCAGATTGGAGAAGAATATGGTCCTTGGGTTCCCTTTATTGGAACTATGTTCCTATTTATTTTTGTTTCTAACTGGTCAGGTGCTCTTTTACCGTGGAAAATAATACAGTTACCTCATGGGGAGTTAGCTGCGCCCACAAATGATATAAATACTACTGTTGCTTTAGCTTTACTCACGTCGGTGGCATATTTTTATGCAGGTCTTACCAAAAAAGGATTGGGTTATTTCGGGAAATACATTCAACCAACTCCAATACTCTTACCAATTAACATCCTGGAAGATTTCACAAAACCTTTATCTCTTAGTTTTCGACTTTTCGGAAATATATTGGCTGATGAATTAGTAGTTGTTGTTCTTGTTTCTTTAGTACCTTCAGTAGTTCCTATACCTGTTATGTTTCTTGGATTATTTACAAGTGGTATTCAAGCTCTTATTTTTGCAACTTTAGCCGCGGCTTATATAGGCGAAGCCATGGAGGGTCATCATTAACTAGCTTTCGAAATAGTCTTTTTTTTTTAGCTTATCCTAATTCATGCATGGTTGATTCAAAATAATCAATCACTGGGTTGGGAATATAATCCATAATAGATACAAATACATAGGTATATATAACCTAGTGCCTCGGGAGGAAGGGCGGACCCTATTACGGAATACAGAATAAAAAAAATGGGTTAGGGGTAAGGGGTCAAACTAGATATATGTAATGTCTATAAGTCCAGCCCCCGCGTATGTTTCGCAGAATGAAATGATTTTAGAGTCTGATTCAATATAAAATGTGGGCTGTTTCCGTTATGGAAGAAACAAATGTATATGTGATATTAGCTATTCGCTAGCTATGCTATATAGTATAAGGGCTGGCTATCCCTATTAATATACATATAATTAATATATAATATTCATATTATATAAATTATATCCATTTTTCTATTTATCTTTTCTATATTTTTTCCAGCCCACAGCATTAGATGGATTCCAATATAAGTCCTTCTGTTTCGTCTGTGATTGTGGATTGAATGAAAAAAATAAGTAATAATTCATTGGTTGATTATATCATTAACCATTTTTTTTTTTACGAGGAACTTACTATGAATCCACTGATTTCTGCCGCTTCCGTTATTGCTGCTGGATTGGCCGTAGGGCTTGCTTCTATTGGACCTGGGGTTGGTCAAGGTACTGCTGCAGGCCAAGCTGTAGAAGGTATTGCGAGACAACCAGAAGCAGAGGGTAAAATACGAGGTACTTTATTGCTTAGTCTAGCTTTTATGGAAGCTTTAACAATTTACGGACTGGTCGTAGCATTAGCGCTTTTATTTGCGAATCCTTTTGTTTAATTTAATCCTAGAAATGTGAAAAAGTACGAAACGTACTCTTTTTCTTATTTTATTAACTCGGACTTGCCGTTTGCTTCTTTGAATTAGATCGAAATTGTACTCCTACAGTTACTTATTTGTTGGGACAATGCCCCGGGAAGCACTGATTTTAGGATGAGGAATTAGCAGATTTGCTCGCTTTCTTCCTTACCATTACCACCCCGAGTTAGTACAATGGAAACCTTTTGAACTTTGAGGCGGCGTTTCATTTCAACAAACGAGATATTTCACAATTGACGCGAGGCCTCGGACCTAACTTAATAAGTATCTCTTCTTAATTTTCATTTGAAACTAAAAGAAATAGAGAAATTTTTCAAATGAAATTAAAATGATAAAAATGAATAAAAAGAAATTGATCAAAAAAGGGCGAGCGAGGTGATACAAAAAGAACTCTGTTTTTGTTAGTCTTATCTATAAGAAAGAGGAGAGCGTATGAAAAATGTAACCGATTTTTGTGTTTCCTTGGGCTATTGGCCATCCGCCGGGAGTTTCGGGTTTAATACTGATATTTTAGCAACAAATCCAATAAATCTAACTGTAGTGCTTGGTGTATTGATTTTTTTTGGAAAGGGAGTGTGTACGAGTTGTGTATTTCAAGAATATAGGTTGGATCCAACCATCCGCACTTTATTTATGTTATTTTATTTCTTGCTAGGATAATAGTAAAAAAGGTGCACGATCTCGACGAATTACTTCTGAATAAATTCAGAAATCATATGTAAGAACCATAGCATTTCGTGACTCATTGGTAAAATCAACTTTGATTCTCTATCAACCAATAATGTGAGACCATTAACATGGTTAAAGCTAAACTGTTTGAAGTCCAGGCACAACATGGTACTCTTTCTACCACATAAAATAATAGTAGGTAATTCATCCGATATAGAACACTCATATCAATAAAATGATTTGAAACTATTTACTAGAGAATGGGGGCCTTGCCTTTTTTTTTTATCCAATGCCGAAGCGACGACCTATGTATAAAAAAGGGAATTTTTTGGATTTTTAGACTTGAAAAAAAAAAGTGGAAATATAAAATATATATATAAGAATTTGAAATAGAAATGAAATCAAAAACAAATAAAGAAACAACTTTGCTGACAATTAGGGATAGATTTTTTGTCTGGTCGGAAGAGTCCTCTTAATATTCTGGTCTTATACCTATATATATATATAATAATATAATATAATATATAAGTTTCGATATCTTTGAATAGGAACAGAAAAGAGAGGGTAGGTTCATTACATTAAAAGATATGGGAATGCCCATAAACTAAATAATTGAGCGTGAGAGCCAAATGAATCGAAAGATTCATGTTTGGTTCGGGAAGAGATCATAGA